CTTTTTTAACAAAAGAAAAACTATCCTCTGATGAATTGTATAATAATTGGAGTTACACCAATGAAAAAAAAAATAACTTAAACAAGGAGTTAAGGAATAGAATCGAAGTTTTAGATAAAGGATCTAGTACTCTGAATGTACTTGAAAAAAGGACTCAATTGTGTAATGATAAGACTAAACAAGAATACTTACCTAAAAAATATGATCCTTTTTTGCATGGACCTTGTCGTGGAAGAATCGATTTTTTTTTTTCACCCCTAACGCTAAATGAAACTTCTAGCCAAAAGAACATCAGGACGTTTTGGATAAATAAAATTCATGGTCTTCTTCTTATTAAGAATTATCCCGAATTTGAGCAGACACTAGATAGGTTTCGTATAAAATTATTTTCAACAAAAAAAGTACGTTCTTTATTTCCAGAACACACACAAGAAAAAATAGATTCAGAAGATCGAATACTCATTTTAAAAATTTTATTCGATGGAGTTATAACGGATCCCAACGACCAAAGAATTAGAAAAAACTCTATTGGAATAAAAGAAATTAGTAAAAAAGTTCCTCGCTGGTCATACAACTCAATTACCGGTTTAGGACAAAAAAAGAAAAACAGGGGCGAAACTGTAGCAGGGGCAATTCGTTCAAGAAAGTTCAAACATGTAGTTATTTTTACTGATAACCAGCCAAAGCCAAATACCTCTACGTATATTAATACAAAATATACTAAGAGTCCTAAGCAAGCAAAGAAAGTGAATTTGACCCATTATTCACAACAATCGGATTTTCGTCGAGGTCTAATCAAAGGCTCCATGCGCGCACAAAGACGTAAAACTATTACTTTGGAACTGTTTCAAGCAAATGTGCATTCCCCGCTTTTTTTGGACAGGCTAGACAAACCTTTTTTTTTTTCTTTTGATATTTCCCAACTGATGAAAGTAATTTTTAAAAATTGGATGTGGAAACAAAAAGACCAAAAACTTTCTGATTCTAAAATTGAAAAAAAAAAAAAATTTGATAACCAAGAGGAGGACAAAAGAGAAAAATACAAAAGAAAAGAAAAAACAGAGATACCCATAGCAGAAATCTGGAATACATTTTTTTTTGCTCAAGTACTCAGAAGTTTTGTATTATTAACTCAATCTATTCTTAGAAAATATATTATATTACCTTCACTAATAATAGCTAAAAATATTGCTCGCATGCTATTATTTCAAATTCCCGAATGGTCCGAGGATTTAAAGGATTGGAATAGGGAAATGTATGTAAAATGCACCCATAATGGTGTTCAATTATCCGAACGAGAATTTCCGAAAAACTGGTTAACAGAGGGTATTCAGATAAAGATCCTATTTCCTTTTTGCCTGAAACCCTGGCACAAATCTAAGCTACAATTCCCTCATAAAGATGCAATGAAAAAAAAAAGGGGACAAAAAAACAACGATTTTTGTTTTTTAACAGTTTGGGGAATGGAAGCGGAATTGCCTTTTGGTCCTCCCCGAAAAAGACCTTCATTTTTTAAACCCATTTTCAAAGAACTAAAAAAAAAAATTAGACAATTGAAAACAAAGTCTTTAAGAGTTTTAAAAGAAAGAACAAAAATTTTTCAACAAATCGCAAAAGAAACAAAAAGATGGGTCATCAAAAGAATTCTATTACTAAAAGTAAAAGGAAGAGTAAAAGAACTTTCAAAAACAAACCAAATTCCATTATTTAGATTGCGAGAAATAGATGAATTGGGTGAAGATAAAAAAGATTTGATAATGAGTAATCAGATGATTCACGAATCGTCCATTCAAATTCGATCTATGGATTGGACAAATTTAGCACTGCCCGAAAAAAAAATAAAAGATCTGACTAATCGAACAAACATAATAAAAAAGAAAATAGAAAAAATTACAAAAGAAAAGAAAAAAAGACTGCTAACTTACGAAATAAATATTAGTTCGAACAAAACAAGTTATCGTCCTAAAATATTAGGAGCGTCCAAAAAGATTTGGCAAATATTAAAAAAAAGAAATACTCGATTAATTGGTAAATCATATTTTTTTATAAAATTTTTCATTGAAAGGATATACATAAAAATTTTTCTAGCTATTGTCAATATTCCAAGAATCAATGCAATTTTTTTTTTTGAATCACCAAAAAAAATCCAAATTATTGAGAAAAATATCCACAATAATGAAACAAATCAGGAAAGAATTAATAAAACAAGTAAAAATGGAATTCACTTTATTTCGACTATAAAAAAATCACTTTCTAAGGTTAGTAATAAGAATTCAAAGATTTCTTATGATTTCTCTTTTTTCTCACAATCACAAGCATATGTATTTTACAAATTATCACAAACCCAACTTATTCACTTTTATAATTTAAGATTTGTCTTTCAATATGACGGAACATCCCTTTTTCTTAAGAAGGAAATAAAAGATTATTTTAAAAAACAAGGAATATTTCATTACGAATTAAGACATGAATCTTTTTGGAATTTTGAAATGAATCAATGGAAAAACTGGTTAAAGGGGCATTATCAATATCAATCCGATTTATCTCGGATAAGATGGCCTATATTAGTACCACAAAAATGGCGAAATAGAGCCAATCAACACAGTATGGCTCAAAAGAAAGATTTAAACAAAAAGGATTCATATGAAAAAAATAGATTAACTCATTCCGACAAACAAAATTTTTTTGAAGCGAATCCATTACAGAATCAAAAAGATAATTTTAAAAAACACTATAGATATGATCTTTTATCATATAAATCTATTAATTATGAAGATAAGAAAGACTCGTATATTCATAAATCATTATTCCAAGTAAATAATAAAGAAGAAATCTTTTCTAATTCCAGCATAAGGGAAGGCAAATTATTTGATATGTTGGGAGGTATCCCTATTAATAATTATCTAGAAGAAGACGATATTATGGATATGGATAAATTTTCGGATAGAAAATATTTTGATTGGAGAATTCTCGATTTTTGTCTTAGAAATAAGGTTGATATTGAAGTCTGGGTTGATATTGGTACCAACAGGAATCCAAATACTAAGATTGGGGCTGATAAGTATCAAATAATTGATGAAATTAATAAGAAAGTTCTTTTTTATCTTACAATTCATGAAGATGAAGAAATTAAACCATCCAATCAAAAAAAGTTCTTTTTTGATTGGATGGGAATGAATGAAGCAATACTAAGTTGTCCTATATCAAATCTGGAGCTTTGGTTCTTCCGAGAATTAGTGCTATTTTGTAATGCATATAAAAAAAAACCGTGGATCATACCAATCAAATTACTTCTTTTCAGTTTTAATGGAAATGGAAATGAAAATGGGAATAAAAAAATAACTCGAAAGAAAAAGGAAGATCTTTTTATATCATCGAATCAAAAAAACTCTCTTGAATTATACAATAGAAGTAAAGAAGAAAAAGAACCCCCAGACCAAGGGAATCCTCGATCAGATGCACAAGACCAAGTAAGTCTTGGGTCAGTTCTCTCAAACCAAGAAAAAGATGTTGAAGCAAATTCTTCGGGATCAGACATCAAAAAACGTAGAACGAAAAAACAATACAAGAACAACACAGAAGCAGAACTTTATTTCTTCCTAAAAAAGTATTTGCATTTTCAGTTGAGATGGGATTCTTTTTTAAATCAAAGAATAATAAATAATATCAAGATCTATTGTCTCCTGCTTCGACTGATAAATCCAAGAGAAATTGCTATATCCTCTATTCAAGGGGGAGAAATGGGTCTGGATATTTTGATGATTCATAAGGATTTCACTCTTACAGAATTGGTGAAAGGGGGAATATTTATTATCGAACCGCTTCGTCTGTCTGTAAAAAACGATGGACAGTTTTTTATATATCAAATCGTAGGTATTTCATTGGTTCATAAGAATAAGCGCCAAATTACTAAAAGATACCGAGAAAAAAGCTATGTTCATAAAAAAAAAAATTATGAATCCATTGCAAGACATCAAAGAATGACTGGAAATAGAGACAAAAATAATTATGATTTGCTTGTTCCTGAAAATATTTTATTCCCTAACCGTCGTAGAGAATTGAGAACTCTGATTTGTTTCAATTGGAAGAATCAAAATGGTATTCAGAGAAATTCCGTATTTTGTAATAACGTAGGGGGTCACGTTTTGGATAAAAGCAAAGATCTTGCTAGAGAGAAAAAGAAACTAATTAAATTAAAGTTCTTTCTTTGGCCCAATTATCGATTAGAAGATTTAGTTTGTATGAATCGCTATTGGTTTAATACCAATAATGGCAGTCGTTTCAGTATGATAAGGATACATATGTATCCACGATTTCAAATTTGTTAATTTGTTACTAGTACGTTTTTCTTATCGATCGCGTACCATACGTACCATACCTGGTATATGAAAACAAAGAGATGGACACATGCCTTGTCTTACATTCCATTATGATACAGGATACCACTTTAAGGACATACGGATTGGTTAGATCTATAAATGAATTAACAGAATTTTTTTTTAGGTCTCGCTTTTTCTCTTTTGAAGAAATATACCACCCTTTTTTATCCCTAATCAAATTGAAAATGGGATTGATTGTTGATTGATTTTATCGGAAGTTCATAACGGCTTTAAGATGATTGTGTATATTCAATTCAAATGACTAACATTATTATTACTGATCAGTAAATTTCATATTAAAAGAAAGGGAAAAGAGGATTTTGTTTTATGGTAAAAAATTCATTCATCTCAGTTACTTTTCAAGAAAAAAAAAAAGAAAACAGCGGGTCTGTTGAATTTCAAGTATTAAGTTTCACTAATAAGATACAAAGACTTACTTCCCATTTGGAATTGCACAGAAAAGACTATTTATCTCAGAGGGGTTTACGGAAAGTTCTGGAAAAACGCCAACGGCTACTTTTTTATTTGTCAAAGAAAAATAGAGTACGTTATAAAGAATTAATTAGTCAGTTGAATATCCGGGAGTCAAAAAATCGTTAATTTAAAAAAAGAATTTTGAATTATTTGATTTATTAGATTTTGAATCTTGATAACTTCTTTTTGTTTTCAACAATTCATGTAAGAATGAATCAAGGAAAAACCTATGAGTATACTAGCTACAGGAAAAGACCTTATGAGAGTAAATATGGGACCTCACCACCCATCAATGCATGGTGTTCTTCGTCTCATCGTTACTCTCGATGGCGAAGATGTTATTGACTGTGAACCGATATTGGGTTATTTACACAGAGGGATGGAAAAAATTGCGGAAAACCGAACAATTATACAATATCTGCCTTATGTAACACGTTGGGATTATTTAGCTACTATGTTCACAGAAGCAATAACTGTAAATGGACCAGAACAGTTGGGAAATATTCAAGTACCTAAAAGGGCCAGCTATATCAGAGTAATTATGTTGGAGTTGAGTCGTATAGCCTCTCATCTGTTATGGCTCGGCCCTTTTATGGCAGATATTGGTGCACAGACTCCCTTCTTCTATATTTTCAGAGAAAGAGAATTAGTATATGATCTATTCGAAGCTGCCACCGGTATGAGAATGATGCATAATTATTTTCGTATCGGAGGGATAGCGGCCGATTTACCCCATGGCTGGATAGAGAAATGTTTGGATTTCTGTGATTATTTTTTAACGGGGGTTGTTGAATATCAAAAACTTATTACACGAAACCCTGTCTTTTTAGAACGAGTTGAAGGGGTAGGCATTTTTTGTGGAGAAGAAGCAATAAATTGGGGTTTATCAGGACCAATGCTACGAGCGTCTGGAATAGAATGGGATCTTCGTAAAGTGGATCATTATGAGTGTTACGACGAATTTGATTGGGAAGTCCAGTGGCAAAAAGAAGGAGATTCATTAGCTCGTTATTTAGTCCGAATCGGTGAAATGACAGAATCCGTAAAAATTATTCAACAGGCTTTGGAAGGAATTCCGGGGGGGCCCTATGAGAATTTAGAAATCCGATGCTTTGCTAGAGAAAGCGATCCAGAATGGAATGATTTTGAAGATCGATTCATTAGTAAAAAACCTTCTCCTACTTTTGAATTACCGAAACAAGAACTTTATGTGAGAGTCGAAGCCCCAAAAGGAGAATTGGGAATTTTTCTGATAGGAGATCAAAGTAGTTTTCCTTGGCGATGGAAAATTCGCCCACCGGGTTTTATCAATTTGCAAATTCTTCCTCAGTTAGTTAAAAGAATGAAATTGGCGGATATTATGACGATACTAGGTAGTATAGATATCATTATGGGAGAAGTTGATCGTTGAAATGATAGTTGATACAACAGAAGTACAAGATATTAATTCTTTTTCCCGATTGGAATCCTTAAAAGAGCTCTATGGGACCATACGGGTGTTTGCCCCTATTTTGACTCTTGTATTAGGAATCACAATAGGTGTACTAGTAATTGTGTGGTTAGAAAGAGAAATATCTGCAGGAATACAACAACGTATTGGCCCTGAATACGCCAGCCCTTTCGGAATTCTTCAAGCTTTAGCAGATGGAACAAAACTACTTTTCAAAGAGAATCTTCTTCCAGCTAGAGGAAATACTCGTTTCTTCAGTATTGGACCATCTATAGCAGTCATATCAATTCTACTAAGTTATTCAGTAATTCCTTTTAGTTATCACCTTGTTTTAGCTGATCTCAATATTGGTATTTTTTTATGGATTGCCGTTTCAAGTATTGCTCCTATTGGACTTCTTATGTCAGGATATGGATCAAATAATAAATATTCGTTTTTAGGTGGTCTGCGAGCTGCTGCTCAATCGATTAGTTATGAAATACCATTAACTTTATGTGTTTTATCAATATCTCTACGTGCGATTCGCTAAAATATAAGCTTTTCTTTTCCTTCTAGAAAAAAGAAAAAAAAAAGAAATTTAATGGATATCCGCATTTTTTTTTTATTCATTTATTTATTCTTTAGGTTAATAAAAAAATTAGATAGTTATATATGAGTGAAAGAAAACAACTTCTAAATTCGCAGTAAAAGCAGATTGAGTCTCATTTCCTATGTACAAGAGTTAAGTGAAAGTAAACAAAAGTGGAAGATGCCCTTTACCCCAAGATTAGTTGATTGGTCATCCTAGCTTGAAGCGGGCTCAAAAGTCAACCGTATGGAGTTTTCACTATATGTTTGAATGTATTACAATACATATATTAACGAACGGGGGATTGAAAAAAAAAATGGGTGGATAATAAGGAACACTAAAATACACACAAAGAATTAGTAACGGAGATTATGTAAATTAACGAAAAAGATACGTCTGCATAACATAAAAAGAATACTAATTGGGGCTTTAAGTTGGTAGAAATGATCAGGCAGTACTCCCCACAATTCCGATTCAGAGTATCCTCCTATCCCCCAATTAAAGAAATTACTATCAGGAACGAAATAATCCTTTACTTTTTTGAGGCCCCCTTTTTCTCAGAAAGAAGAAGAGGAACAAAAAAAATAGAAAAAAAAAAGAAAATTACAATAAAAAGAAAAGCGATTTTTTTCTTATTTCTTTCCTATCTTCATAGAAAGAAAAATTGTGTCATGATTCATGAACTAATGTAATGTCTAATTCTTTTTTTTTTCGTAATCGAAAATAAAATGATGGCTCGAAATATCAATAGATATTTCTACAAAGAGTATTTTATTGAAGGATTTATTAAGTTATTACTCACCCCAAAAAAGTTGAAGGATGAGATCAATTCAGAAATGCTTTTTGATTTATTCTTATAGCAGACAGAATTCCATTGGTATAATTGGGGACCTTCCACGAGTCTATCTATGCTATAACCATATCAAGATAACGAATACTTGCCCGGTCCTTACATTTATTTGTGGCCCTGAGGAGCCGTATGAGGTGAAAATCTCATGTACGGTTTTGTAATAGCGATGGGAACAGTAATGTTATCACCGACTATGATTATCTAATAGTTCAAGTACAGTTGATATAGTCGGGGCGCAATCAAAATATGGTTTTTTGGGGTGGAATTTGTGGCGTCAACCTATAGGGTTTATCGTTTTTCTAATTTCTTCCCTAGCAGAATGCGAAAGATTACCTTTTGATTTACCAGAAGCAGAAGAAGAATTAGTAGCAGGCTATCAAACCGAATATTCGGGGATCAAATTTGGTTTATTTTACGTTGCTTCCTATCTAAATTTATTAGTTTCCTCATTATTTGTAACAGTTCTTTACTTGGGCGGTTGGAATCTTTCAATTCCGTACATATTTGTTCCTGAGTTATTTGAAATAAATAAAGCGGATGGAATCTTTGGAACGACAATTGGTATCTTTATTACATTAGCTAAAACTTATTTGTTCTTGTTCATTTCTATCACAACAAGATGGACTTTACCTAGACTAAGAATGGACCAATTATTAAATCTTGGCTGGAAATTTCTTTTACCTATTTCTCTCGGTAATCTATTATTAACAACCTCTTCCCAACTCCTTTCACTGTAAACAAAAAAAAAAGGGGGATACTATATTCACGGCTTACCTCAAACAAGAGAAAGAAAAAATTTATTCATAGATATTCCCGATATGTTCCCTATGGTAACTGGGTTCATGAATTATGGTCAACAAACAGTACGAGCTGCAAGGTACATTGGTCAAAGTTTCATGATTACCTTATCCCAAGCAAATCGTTTCCCTGTAACTATTCAATATCCTTATGAAAAATTAATAACATCGGAGCGTTTCCGCGGTCGAATCCATTTTGAATTTGATAAATGTATTGCTTGTGAAGTATGTGTTCGTGTATGTCCTATAGATCTGCCTGTTGTTGATTGGAAATTGGAAACTGATATTCGAAAGAAACGATTGCTTAATTACAGTATTGATTTCGGAATTTGTATTTTTTGTGGTAACTGCGTTGAGTATTGTCCAACAAATTGTTTATCAATGACTGAAGAATATGAACTTGCTACTTACGACCGTCACGAATTGAATTACAATCAAATTGCTTTAGGTCGTTTACCAATGTCAGTAATTGACGATTTTACAATTCGAACAGTTTTGAATTCGTCTCAAAGAAAAAACGGGTAAATCTCTTTATTATTGGAAATTACTAGGGTTCCGTGTTGGTATAAAGGAATAAGGTCTTTCTCTTTGTTTGGTACAAATCCCAACTATAGATTGGATTATGAGAAGTACAAATTAATTTGTATTGAAAGTCTGTTAATATATCCACAATTTTTTCGAAATATAGACTTTCAATTTCCAACTGCCATTTCCAATAAAGAAAAGAACAAAATTGATCCAATAACTGTACCCACATCAATTCACACCTATTAGATTTGAATTGAATTCAATCGGGAATGCCTCATAAAAAAAAATTGCCTGGTCGGTTCAATAAGGTCATGAAAAAACATTTCGATTTATTTATCTCTTATTTTAATATAATGGATTTGGCTGGACCAATACATGATTTTCTTTTAGTTTTTCTAGGATCGGGTCTTATATTAGGAGGTCTGGGAGTGGTATTACTTACCAACCCGATTTATTCTGCCTTTTCATTGGGATTCGTTCTTATTTGTATATCCTTATTCTATATTCTATCAAATTCGCCTTTTGTAGCTGCTGCACAGCTCCTTATTTATGTAGGAGCTGTAAATGTTTTAATCATATTTGCTGTAATGTTCATGAATGGTTCAGACTATTCCAACGATTTTCATTTGAATCTTTGGACTATTGGGGATGGAGTTACTTCTCTGGTTTGTACAAGTATTTTTTTGTCCTTACTCACTACTATTCTAGATACGTCGTGGTACGGGATTATTTGGACTACACGATCCAACCAGATTATAGAGCAAGATTTGATAAGTAATAGTCAACAAATTGGAATTCATTTATCAACCGACTTTTTTCTTCCATTTGAACTCATTTCGATAATTCTTTTAGTTGCTTTGATAGGTGCAATTGCCGTAGCTCGTCAGTAAAAAATCTTTATAACTAGCAACAGCAATCAAAATTCAACTTTTCTGTGTTATCACATCTATTTGCCTTCAATTCTATTTGAATACTGTTTCATGTATAAATCAAATAGAAGTTTATTGATTCGATCTATTACCAATATATTCTTTTGTTCTATACTTGTTAGATTATAAGCAATCAAATCACTTGACTTATTGTTCATATTGAAATGAATCGAAATTGGTACGGAGTTGGTCAATGATGCTCGAGCATGTACTTATTTTGAGTGCTTATTTATTTTCTATTGGTATCTATGGATTGATCACGAGCCGAAATATTGTCCGGGCCCTGATGTGTCTTGAACTTATACTAAATGCGGTTAATATAAATTTTGTAACATTTTCCGATTTTTTTGATAGTAGGCAATTAAAAGGAGATATTTTCTCAATTTTTGTTATAGCTATTGCAGCCGCTGAAGCAGCTATCGGATCAGCTATTGTTTCGTCAATTTATCGTAACAGAAAATCGATTCGTATCAATCAATCGACTTTGTTGAATAAATAAAATAGTATTTCAAAATCAGAATATTCATAAATTCGAATTAGCATCTATAATACGTCCTAACCTCGATCATATTGGCGAAAACGTAAAAAATCAAAGTATCTTTGTTCCCTCTTATCAGTTGATCCAGAAATGGATTGATTCCAAAATTCTGGTAAATCGTTGATTGATCTGGTGTTTCAATATATGATTCATTTCCAAAATTACTAGATCAAAAATTTATGAATTCAGAAATTGATAGATTCAATGTCACATTCAGTAAAGATTTATGATACATGTATAGGGTGTACTCAATGTGTCCGAGCATGTCCCACGGATGTATTAGAAATGATACCTTGGGACGGATGTAAAGCTAAACAAATTGCTTCTGCTCCAAGAACGGAGGATTGTGTTGGTTGTAAGAGATGTGAATCCGCCTGTCCAACGGATTTCTTGAGTGTTCGAGTTTATTTATGGCATGAAACAACTCGAAGCATGGGTCTAGCTTATTGATATTGATACGTTCCCAAAAACCCCACTTGAATCTATTTTGAATACATTTTTTTTACTTACTGATTACCGACAAAAACCCATACTCGAAAAATAGAATATATATTCTATTTTTCGAGCACGGTTTTGTCTGGTTCGAGTGTATCTTGCCTTTACCACGAACTTTTTTCCTTGGTTAACAATAATTGTAGTTTTTCCGATAGCCACGGGTTTTTTTATTTTCTTTCTCCCTCACAGAGGAAATAAGGTGACTAGGGGGTATACTATATATATATGCGTGCTAGAACTCCTTCTAACGACCTATGCCTTCTGTTATCATTTCGAATTGGACGATCCATTAATACAACTCGCAGAGGATTATAAATGGATCCATTTTTTTGGTTTTTACTGGAGATTGGGAATAGATGGACTTTCCCTAGGACCCATTTTATTGACGGGATTTATCACCACTTTAGCTACGTTAGCGGCTTGGCCAGTTACTCGGAATTCCCGATTATTCTATTTCCTGATGTTAGCAATGTATAGCGGTCAAATAGGATCATTTGCTTCTCGTGACCTTTTACTTTTTTTCATCATGTGGGAATTAGAATTAATTCCTGTTTATCTACTTCTATCAGCATGGGGTGGAAAGAAACGTCTTTATTCAGCTACAAAGTTTATTTTGTACACTGCAGGAGGTTCCGTTTTTCTATTAATAGGAGTTTTGGGTATCGGTTTATATGGTTCCAATGAACCAACATTAAATTTTGAAATATTAGCTAATCAATCGTATCCCGTGGCACTGGAAATACTATTCTATATTGGATTTCTTATTGCTTTTGCTGTCAAATCACCGATTATACCCTTACATACATGGTTACCAGACACCCATGGGGAGGCCCATTACAGTACTTGTATGCTTCTGGCCGGAATCTTATTAAAAATGGGAGCATATGGCTTGGTTCGGATCAATATGGAACTATTACCGCATGCTCATTCTCTATTTTCTCCCTGGTTAATCATAGTAGGTACAATGCAAATAATTTATGCAGCTTTAACATCTCCTGGCCAACGCAATTTAAAAAAAAGAATCGCCTATTCCTCTGTATCTCATATGGGTTTCATAATTATAGGAATTGGCTCGATAACTGATACAGGACTCAGCGGAGCCATTTTACAAATAATTTCTCATGGGTTTATTAGCGCTGCACTTTTTTTCTTAGCAGGAACGAGTTATGATAGAATACGTCATGGTTATCTCGACGAAATGGGCGGACTGGCTATACCAATTCCAAAGATATTCACGCTATTTAGTATCTTATCAATGGCTTCCCTTGCATTACCGGGCATGAGTGGTTTTGTTGCGGAATTGATAGTATTTTTTGGAATAATTACTAGCCAAAAATATTTTTTAATAGCAAAAATACTGATTACTTTTGTAATGGCAATTGGAATGATATTAACTCCTATTTATTCATTATCTATGTTACGGCAAATGTTTTATGGGTACAAGCTATTTAATGGCGTAAACTCTTATTTTTTTGATTCTGGACCACGGGAATTATTTGTTTTGATCTCTATTCTTCTACCCGTACTTGGTATTGGTATTTATCCGGATTTTGTTCTGTCACTATCAGTGGACAAGGTCGAAGCTATTCTATCTAATTTTTTTATAGAGAATTTTCATGAATAAAAAAAGAAAAAAGAAATTTGAATTGTAACCAAACCCCTTTGGCGTTTGTGAGAACCTTTTGAATCAAGTAGTGGAGTGATTCAAAGGGTTCTCGGCGGTTTCCACTCAGTTTCGTTTATATATATGCGCTGTCCTATGTTTGTCTTCATCAGGCCCTTTCTTTTCTTCAATTTGCAATTCAATTAGATGTGAATTGTTAATTAAATGAACCATAACTATGTAACCCTATTCCTAATAGATTGACCCCGAAATAACATATCCAAATTATAACAAAGCCCATAGAAGCCACAATTGCGGAATTAAAACCTTCCGATTTTTTATTTGTTCGAGTATGGAAATAAATCCCGAATATAGTCCAAGTAATAAATGCCCAAGTTTCCTTTGGATCCCAATTCCAATATGATCCCCATGCCTCATTAGCCCATACTGCGCCTGAAAGAATACCTATGGTTAAAAAGATAAATCCTAGACTAATAATATGATAACTCCAATGATCCAATTGTTGAATCAATTGATACCTGTAATAATTTCTAGCAGAAAAAAAATAAGTATTTAGTAAAACATTGGTTTTTGCATTCATGTATTGTATTTCACCGAAGGAAAATGACTCAGTTACAGTTCCATTTAATAATTTATTGCTTTTACCAAAAATCCTTATCACTTTTCGAAATGTAATGACTAGAAGAGCTGTGGATAATAATGATCCGCATAAAAGAGCTGCATAGCCGAATACCATCATACTTACGTGCATCATTAACCACTGAACTTGTAGAGCGGGCACTAATATTCCGGATTGATGCATTTTGGTTAACAAACACGAAGTTGCAAAGCCTTGGGTAAAAATAGCACTTGGCGCGGTTATTGCGCTTAAATGATTTTTATGTTTTAAAATCCTATGAATAATGGAGAAACTCCATGACAGAAAGATTAATGATTCATATAAATCACTTAATGGGAAATGCCCCGAATAAATCCAACGAATTACTAATAATCCTGTTAGACAGAAAAGGGTAGCTATCATCCCCTTTTCTGATGAATCATATAGTCCTACGATTTCATCGACTAATAAGGTTATTAAATGAATTGTAATTCCAATTGAAATGACCGAAAATGATATATGAGTTAATATATGTTCTAAAGTTGAAAATATCATAAATAAAAAATGAAATTAAAAGTAAAAAGTGAAAGTCTCTCGAGTATACGGAATGGAAATCGGAAATTCAATTCATTATAGGGCTTTTATATATCTTTTAGAAGATGTTATGCCGCCACTCGGATTCGAACCGAGATGCTCTAGCACTGCTTCCTAAGAGCAGCGTGTCTACCGATTTCACCATAGCGGCTTGCTAGAAATAATAATAACTTATTTTTATTTAATCGTCGAGATTGAAAGAGAAAGTTTCAACGAAATACTTTTTATTTTTAGGAAGCATTCAATTGATGAATAAAAACTTGTTTCAATAGAGATGGAAACAGTCTCTTTTTTATCGTTTTATTTAGTTATTTAAGGTTTCAGTTTTATTTAACTTAACAATAACATATTCTTTTTCTTTTTTATGGATCACGATCACAATTTAAGCATAATATCCAATAATTCAAAAAATTTTATTTAATTTGCATTACTTTTGTCTTGTGATAATCGTTAGGTTTTTTTCAGTATGAATTTGTCTTAGGGTTTATCAAACCAATTAGGTATTGAGCTATACATATTATATAAAAGAATTTCGATTTCTATTGTCCTACTTCAAAAATTTATTTCTAAATCCGAATTCTAAAAATCGATATTTTTAGATTGATCCTCCCTTTCAAACATAGGATTTTTTTATTACTTATAAATTGCATACTATTCGTATAGAAATTAGAAATACGCCGAAATGGCGAAAGACGCTTTCTCATTCTCACTTGGAGTGATGATTCAGAAAGTTAAAAAAAAAGTATAATTAAAAATTAGTTTCAACAACTCATTGCTTTTGTCTAAAGATTTCAATTTATGCTATAGAATAGCATAAATTGAAATAGAAAAGGAAAATATCAAAGAAAAAAAAAAAAAAGAAAAAAACCTTTATTATTATCTTATTTCCTTTATTATTGTCTTATTTCTAAGTGGGTGGGTGATGGGGAAATTAAGAATCCCCATCCCGGGAATGAAAAGCATATTCAAATACAAATAAAGGCAAAACTCTCAATTTTTTATTCTTTTTTTTTTCAAATAAAAAAAAGTACCAATTCAGTAGCAAAATCCATTGGTTCAAAACAGTAGGGAATGAAAATCATTATTTATTACTTACTTTTTCTATTTCTATTTTTTTTTTACTTCTATTTTTCTATTCTATATTCAAAAATTGAATCTAAATTCGAAACTAAATTGGCTCGTTTTTGGAGTCAGGTGGATGCGGATTCCAATTATTCCAACGTTTTATTAATTATTTGTCGTACAAAAAACTTTTTGAATTCCCGGTCGAAAGGGATTTCGCTAACGAAAAAGCTTTCAGCGCTGCCCAATATCCCCCTTTTTTCCAAATATTTTTACGAATACGTTTTTTTAATATAGAACTACGTTTTTTTGGAACTGCCATTCAAAAAATAAAAAGTTATTCATTGCAAAAATTGGATGTGAAAGACATCTATTGTTTAAAACAATTTTTTTCAATTCCTATTCCATACAATATCTGAGGCAAAATAATTTGTATTTCGGAGTTATTTGTGATACCTTTTTATCTCTGTCTCTTTTTGGGATGTTACATTTGTACATAAAAAATACATATCGAACAAGCTTAAGAACCCTTACCTACCTAATAAAAAACTTGAATCTTTTTCTTGTCTAGTAACTAGTAATTGGTTATTAAATGCCATTTATTAGATTTATTAGAATAGAACATAATCAATCAGTCCCGAATTAAACTCGTTAATTATTCTGAATAAACAAACAAAAATACCTAGTTCTTTTTTTATTAGGCAAAGTTATGGGACATCCGATGATTGATATCAAAATAAAGTACTTCTTTTTTTTTTGTCCAATTTTTTAGTCTTGATATATGTCCATAAATTTTTGTAATAGGGAATAATAATGGAAATTGGAATTTGCTGCTACGTTTTCCTAAAAATCTTACTTAGTATAAACTTAGTATAAAATAATTCGTTATTTTTCACTTTGAAAATTTTTGAAGTAGTTGAGAAAGGTTCAAACTAACTACGAATAGAAAATTCCATTTTAGTTTCAGTTGCTTTTTTAATACTTTAGTAATCTCTTTTAAAAGAGATAAGAACCGGTGAATCAGAAACAATTAATTAAGAATAAAAAAATTATTATTTTTATGGAACATACATATCAATATTCTTGGATCATACCTTTCGTTCCGCTTCCAGTTCCTATGTTAATAGGAGTGGGACTTCTACTTTTTCCAACGGCAACAAAAAATCTTCGCCGTATTTGGGCTTTTCCTAGTATTTTTTTGTTAAGTATAGTTATGATTTTTTCGGTCGATCTATCTATTCAGCAAATAAATAGGAGTTCTATCTATCAATACATATGGTCTTTGACCATCAATAATGATTTTTCTTTCGAGTTCGGACACTTTATTGATCCGCTTACTTCTATTATGTCAATATTAATCACCACAGTTGGAATTCTGGTTCTTTTTTATAGCGACAATTATATGTCTCATGATCAAGGATATTTGAGATTTTTTGCTTATATGAGTTTTTTCAATACTTCAATGTTGGGATTAGTTACAAGTTCGAATTTGATACAAATTTATATTTTTTGGGAATTGGTTGGGATGTGTTCTTATCTATTAATAGGGTTTTGGTTCACACGACCTAGTGCGGCAAGTGCTTGTCAAAAAGCCTTTGTAACTAATCGTGTAGGGGATTTTGGTTTATTATTAGGAATCTTAGGTCTTTATTGGACAACGGGTAGTTTCGAATTTCGGGATTTGTTCGAAATATTCAATAACTTGATTTATAATAAGGAGGTTAACTTTTTATTTGTTACTTTGTGTGCCTTTCTATTATTTGGCGGCGCAGTTGCTAAATCCGCACAATTTCCCCTTCATGTATGGTTACCTGATGCCATGGAGGGTCCTACTCCTATTTCGGCTCTTATCCACGCCGCTACTATGGTAGCAGCGGGAATTTTTCTTGTAGCTCGTCTTCTTCCACTTTTCATAGCGATACCGTACATAATGAATCTAATATCTTTTATAGGTATAATAACAGTATTATTAGGAGCCACTTTAGCTCTTGCTCAAAAAGATATTAAGAAAAGTTTAGCCTATTCTACAATGTCTCAATTGGGTTATATGATGTTAGCTCTAGGTATGGGGTCTTATCGAGCCGCTTTATTTCATTTGATTACTCATGCTTATTCGAAAGCCTTGTTGTTTTTAGGATCCGGATCAATTATTCATTCAATGGAAGCTCTTGTTGGATACGCTCCAGATAAAAGCCAGAATATGGCTCTTATGGGCGGGTTAAGAAAGCACGTGCCAATTACAAAAACTGCTTTTTTATTAGGTACACTTTCTCTTTGTGGTATTCCACCTCTTGCTTGTTTTTGGTCAAAAGATGAAATTCTTAATGATAGTTGGTTATATTCACCGATTTTCGCAATAATTGCTTCTTTCACAGCCGGATTAACTGCATTTTATATGTTTCGGATTTATTTACTTACTTTTGAAGGACATTTAAACGTTCGTTTTCAAAATTACAGTGGCAAAAAAGGAAATTCCTTCTATTCAATATCTCTATGGGGTAAAGAAGAGCCAAAATCGATTAAAAAAAGTTTTCCTTTAGTTGCTTTATTAAAAATAAATAATAATGAAAGGGAAAGGACTTCTTTTTTTTCGAAGAAAACATACCGAATGGAT